AAAAACACTCCGATCTCCTATCAGAAAAATTCCCAATTCTCCTTTTGGTGCTTCGACTCTTACATAAAGTTCTTGCTTGGACAATTCAAAAGTTGGAGAAGGTTTTTTACTAATAAATCGATAGTCAAAATCATTCCACTCAGGGTCTTTTATTCTATCAAAGCGTCGGATTTCTAAATTCTCATAGGGTCCCCCTGGAATTCCTTCCAGAGCCTGTTGGATAATTTTTATGGATTCTGTCATTTCACTAATTCGTACTAAATACCGAGCTAATGAATCCCCTTCTTTTTGCCATTGAATCTCCCAATCAAATTCGTCGTAACACTCATAACGATCAACTTTACGAAGATCCCATTGTATTCCGGAAGCTCGTAGCATTGGCCCTGATAAACCCCAATTTAGTGCTTCTTCTGCGCCAATAATGCCCACGCCTTCAACTCGTTCTAAAAAAATGGGATTGCGTGTAATAAGCTTTTGATATTCAGCAATTCCGGTTAAAAAATAATCACAAAAATCCAAACATTTATTTATCCAGCCATAAGGTAGATCAGCAGCGACTCCTCCGATACGAAAATAATTATGCATCATGCGCATACCGGTAGCAGCTTCGAATAGGTCATATATCAATTCTCGTTCTCGAAAAATATAGAAGAAAGGGGTTTGTGCCCCAATATCTGCCATAAAAGGGCCAAGCCATAACAAATGGGAAGCGATACGACTCAACTCCAACATAATAGCTCTGATATAGCTAGCCCTTTTAGGTACTTGAATATTCCCTAGCTGTTCGGGTCCGCTTACGGTTATTGCTTCTGTGAACATAGTAGCTAAATAATCCCAACGCGTTACATAAGGCAAATATTGTATAATTGTTCGATTTTCCGCAATTTTCTCCATCCCTCTATGTAAATAACCCAATATTGGTTCACAGTCAATAACATCTTCACCGTCGAGAGTAACAATCAGTCGAAGAACACCATGCATTGATGGGTGGTGGGGGCCCATATTGACTATCATGAAGTCTTTTCTTGTAGTTGGTGCAATCATAAGTTTTTTTCCGAGTCATTCTTCCATGGATTGCTGAAAGTAAAAAGAAGTTCATCAAAATGTAAACGACTAAGCTCAAATGGTATCACGCTTCAAATTAAGGAGTTTTTATCTCTATTTCTCGAATATCCAACTCATCAATTAATTCAATATAACGTCCTCTATTTTTTTTTGACAAATAGGCCAGCAGTCGTTGACGTTTTCCCAAAATTTTTCGCAAACCTCTCTGAGATGAAAAGTCTTTTTTGTGCAATTCCAAATGTGAAGTAAGTCTCTTTATCTTAGTGGTGAAACTGAATACTTGAAATTCAACAGACCCTCTGTTTTCTTCGTTTTCTTTTTGAGAAATAACCGAAATGAATGAATTTTTGACCATAAAAAAAATTCTCCTTTCCCTTTTTACAGATATGGATTTTACCGATCAGTAATAATAATGCCATTAATTTGAATGTGGTATATACAATAATCTAATCCGAATTTCTTTATGAACTGCTAATTTTCTGAATTCAAATCAATCAATCCACTTTCCAATTTTAGATAGGAATAGAAAAGGATTGGTACATTTTCGCATCGAAGAATTTAGACCTAAAATGAAGAAGGTTCTGTTGATTCATTTCGAGATCTAATTGAGACATTATCCAATTTCGTATTGGATACTAGAATGAAATGTGAGACAAGACATGTGATCTGTGTATTTGTGTGCTTTCAGATACCCTATATTTTCTATCTATCCTATTTCAGATACCCTATATATAGGGTATAGGATAGATAGAAATTATATATAGGGTATAGGATAGATAGAAAAAGTGTATTATCTCCGAATTTTCAATCGTGGATAAAGATCCATTCTTAACATACTGAAACGACTGCCATTATTGGTATCAAACCAATAACGATTCATACAAGCTAAATCTTCTAATCGATAATTAGGCCAAAGAAAGTGCTTTAATTTCTTTAATTGGAATTTCTTTTTCTCTTTAGCAAGATGGTTATTGTCATGTGAAACTTGTCTGCTGTTTTTTACGTTCTTTCGGTTCCAAAATACTGGATTTCTATCTACATCATTTCTATTCTTTGAATTCAAAGAAATTTGAATTCTGAATTCTCTACGACGTCTAAACGAGAAAATATTTTCAGGAACAAGTAAACCTAAATGATTTTTGTCTGTATTTCTATTACTTCTTCTGTAATATTCTAAAAGTTCAAAATGAAAATGATTTTTGTCTCTATTTCTACTTATTCTGTCATGTGATAAAATAGCTTTATCAAAAAGTTTCTTAGAAAGATATCTTTTCTCTTGGTATTTCGTTTGGTCCTTACTCTTATGAACCAACAGAGTACCTATGGTTTGATACATAATAAATTGTCCATCTTTTGTTCCAGACAGACGAATGGGTTCTACAGTAAATGTTCCTCTTTCCAAGAATTTTTCAAAATTCTCAATCAGCATGGTATCCAAACTCATTTCTCTCTTTTGAATCGAGGCTAGAATAATTTTTCTTGGATCTATCAGTCTAAGCAGGAGACAATACATCCTGATATTATTGATCATTCTTTGATTCAAAGTCGCGCTGAATTTCACTTGAAAAAGAAAATAACGTTTCAGGAATAAATCTAGTTCTGTTTCTGCGATGGTTTTTTTTTTTTTCTTTTTCCCTTTTTTCATGTCTGATCTTGCATAATTTTCTTCAATATCTTTTTGTTGTGGGAGAACGGATTTAAGATCTCCTCGGCTTGTGGATTCTTTTTCTTCTTGATTTCGATACTTTTCTATCCAAAAACTTCCTTCATTGATCTTTTCCTTTTCAGTACTACTACTATTATTCAAATTTAAAAGAAGGAATTTTCTTGCTATAAACCAAGGTTTCGTTTTATATGCATTAGAAAGTAACACAAATTCTGGGAAGAACCAAAGTTTCTGATTCAATATGGGATGCTTTGGCATTTTTTCATTCATTCCCATCCAATCAAAAAATCCGTTTGAATTTGATGGATTGATTTCTGGAATCTTAGCTGGACTCCTAAGATAAAAAAGATCATTTTTATGAATTCTTTCATAATCACTAATAAGAACTTTTTTCCTTTGATTCCTATTGGCATCGATCGTGCTCCAGGCCTCAATATCGACTTTTTTTCTAAGATCAAAATGGAGAATTTTCCAATCCAAATATCTTGTATCGACCATTTTTTCCGGAATATGGACCTTTCCTAGATAATTCTTCATAGGGACGTTCACCAGCATATCAAAAAGGGTTTCTTTAGCCGAAATCTCTTGGTTCGCATTTCCTTGAAACGGAGATCTATAAAAACAGCATTCCCTTTTATTTTCATAATTAATAAATTGATATGATAAAAGATCATATCTATAGGATTTTTGCAAATTTTCTTTTTGATTAGATAATGAATCTACTTCAAATTGTTTTTGTTTTTTGAAATGAATTAATTGGTCTTGACATTTGCTAAAATTTTCATTTTTAGCTATACGACGCTGATGAACTGTATTTCGCCATTTTTCTGGTATTAATCTAGACCATCTAATCTGAGATAAATCGTATTGATAATGTCCTCTTAACCCTCTTAAGCAGGTTTTCCAGTGATTCATTTCATAACTCGAATGACCCATTCCTTGTGTTTCAAAAGGAGCCTTTATTTCGGGCTTAAGAAATAAAGGGCTTCCTTGATGTTGAAGAACAGATTTATACGAGTTACTAAGTTGATGTGATAATTTGTAAAATACATATGCTTGTGACACGCAGGATAATTCATAAAAAAGATGTGAAATTAGATTACTATTTCTAATAGAATCAAGTGCCTTTTTGATAGTAGAAAAAATTGGATTTTTCTTTTTTTTATTCATTTTTTCTTCTTCATTATTCATTTTTTCTTCTTCATTATTCATTTTTTCTTCTTCATTATTCATTTTTTCTTCTTCATTATTAGAAATGCATTTTTTTTTTGTTGATTCAAGAGAAAGTTCTGTATTCATTCTGGGAATATTCATGATAGATAAAAAGATATCTGTGTATATTCTTTGAATGAAAGATTTGAAAAACAGGGGTAATTTAGCGATTAATCCAGCAGTTCTTCTTTTTAATATTTGGCGTTTTTCGAATCTTTTAGCATTATAAGGAGTTACTTTTTTGTTCTCTTTTATGATTCTTTCTACTTGATCTACTTGATTTCGAATTGTACTTGTTCTATCAGTGAGCTCCTTCATTTTTTTTTCTGTCACTGAAGAATTTTTCCAACTCGGAGATGTAATTTGATTAAATGATTCGTGAATTATCTGATTGCTGATTATGGAATCTTTTTCTTCTTTAATTTCACTCGATTCATATGAAGCTTGTTGAAATAATTTTGTTTTTCCTTTGAAAACCATTCGAGCTTGAAAATAGTGCTTCTGTAATTTTCCAATTTGATTTTCGAGTTCCTTTAAAACGGGTTTAAAAAAGGAAGGTTGTTTTCGGGGTGAACCAAAAGGACGTCGAGCTTCCCTTCCCCAAACTGTTAAAAAACAAAAATCCTCTTTGTTGTTTTGCATTAGATCTTTCTCAGAGGATCCTAGATTCGACTTGTGCCAAGGTTTCAAACGGAAAGGAAATAAGATTTTTATCTGAATACCGTCGACGAACCAATCTTTCGGAAATTCTGTTTCGGATAATGGAACACCGTTATAAGTACATTTAATATGTATCTCTTGTTTCAATTCCTGGAAATCCTCAGACCATTCAGGACGTTTGAATAGCAACATACGTACAAGATTTTTCGCAATTATGAATGAAGGGAATAGAATATATTTTCTAGAAAAAGAGTGAATTAATAACAGCGAACATCTTATTTGTTGCCCACATGGAAGGTTATTATCCCAGGCCTCTGCTATCTCTATTCGCGCTTCCTTCCTTTTTATCTTAGCCTCTTCTTTTTGTTCTATTTTTGTTTGCAGGTCTGTATCCTCG